TGAGTTCGCCGCCGTAGAACTCAACAGTTACACCTACTTGTTCAACACTATACTTCGATTCTGCCCTTCTAAAAGGAACATCCGCTCTAACAATTCCGTCGCCGTCTACCAAAACGACTGGAAATGTTTCAAAAAAAGTAGGCATACGACGTACAAAAAGTTCCCGTCCTTCTTTATCTCGAAAGATGGGGTGTCCTAACCATCCAACCGCTATTCCATCCCCGTTATCCATCGAGCCCGCCCTGAATAATCCTCCTTTCGCCGGATTATTTCCGATGTAATCATAAAAAGCTAATTTTTCAGGAATTTTAGACCAGGCTTCTGATAAACTTTGATTCTGGGCTAGCCCAGCACTAACTCTTCGATATATCTCTTGCTGAAAGTACCCCTGATCCCATTGATAACGAGTGGGCCCAAATAATTCGATCGGAGTAGTTGCTGAACCATACCACATAGTTCCAGCAACAACAAAAGCCGCAAAAAAGACAGCAGCGATACTGCTGGAAAGAACGGTTTCAATATTTCCCATACGCAATCCTTTGTATAGACGTTGTGGCGGGCGGACGCTAAGATGGAATAACCCCGCTAATATGCCCAATGTCCCTGCTGCAATGTGATGAGAAGCTATTCCGCCCGGAACAAAAGGATCAAAACCTTCCACGCCCCATGCTGGATTTACAGGTTGTACTTTTCCCGTTAGTCCATAAGGATCGGACACCCATATTCCAGGACCATACAAGCCTGTTACATGAAATGCACCAAAACCAAAGCAAGCCACTCCTGAAAGAAATAAATGAATTCCAAAGATCTTGGGCAAATCCAAAGAAGGTTTTCCTGTACGTTCATCGCAAAATATTTCTAAATCCCAATATACCCAATGCCAGATGGCTGCCAAAAAGCATAAACCAGAAAACACAATATGTGCCCCAGCTACACCCTCGTAACTCCAAATACCCGGATTCGTTACAGTTCCCCCTGTGATACTCCAACCACCCCATGAATTGGTAATTCCTAAACGAGTCATGAAGGGTATAACAAACATACCCTGTCTCCACATTGGATCAAGAACGGGGTCAGAAGGATCAAAAACTGCTAATTCATACAGAGCCATCGAACCGGCCCAACCAGCAACCAGAGCTGTATGCATTATATGAACAGAAAGCAACCGGCCGGGATCATTCAATACAACGGTATGAACACGATACCAAGGCAAACCCATGGAAATACCCCTTTATCAAAGATAAATAGACACTACGTAACTTTATTGCATTGGAAAAGACTCTACTATGACTATCCTATGGACCTCCCTTGTTCAGTGAATTGATTATTTCAGAACAGGGGTTAATATTTGTTCTATTCTGTTGGTAATAAAATAATGGAACAATTTTGTTCGTAGGAACAAAGAGAAGCAGATTTATTCTATACTCGATAAGTACCAATACGCAATGGGGGTTGATACCATTTTCTATGAGCGAATGCGTACATACTTATTCATTTCATCGCCTTATTCATAATAATTTGACTTTATTCATCCTGTTTTTCTTTATGACTTTTTCTAATCCATGGATAAAATAAATACGATAAAAGCCAATATATATTATAAAGACAATAAAATCATATTCTTACGTTTCTACATCAAAGTGAAATACAGTACTTAGTTCTTTTTTCTTTCATTTAATGCCTATTGGTGTTCCAAAAGTCCCTTTCCGAAGTCCTGGAGAGGAAGATGCATCTTGGGTTGACGTATAGTGCGACTTGTCAGACATATTGGGTCGTATGGGATTTCCCCGTTTTCTTCCCGGATGGAGATATCCTCTGTTTCGCCCAACCAAGAAAGATTCATTGAATCATCAAAAATTTGGAGCGTGAAGTGCAATTAGATCTATTTTGGGGGGATTAATATTACTTCGAATAATTTATGGTTGGCTTGGTTGGACTAAAAAACTAAAAAATGAAGTCTCCAGGCTCCGTTTAGAAAAACCCAATTTGATTGGTAATATATCTATGATTACTAGTTCTATCATAAATGATTCCGATTTGGCTTCTTTGTCAAGCGAGTTAATGTTAATAAATACTTGGAAGGTGTGAAAAAAAAATTGAAAAAAAAAGCAGAAAGTCATAACAAAAAGAAATGGTAAGGGGGGCATTTGTCCTATATGTGCAAATCCAAATCGGGCAAATCTTTACCCGGAGTAGAGCATAAACCTAAAAAGATGAAAGAGACCCACTCAGGAACAAAAAAATACCATCGTGATTTGGATTAAATCTCGATGAAACAATACATCAATGAGAAGTTAATTCGATGAGTTTAGTGACTTTTTTATTCTATTTACTTTATTAAATAAAATAAAAAAATAAAGGAGTCAAAACTCGTGTTTATTGAAGAAGAAAAACCCTTTTGTTAGAGGTCAAAAAGAACCTGTTATGAGAAAAGTGAGAAAAGAAAGAGGACTGGAATCTATACATTGATTCTTTTTTTGTTTTCGCAATTTTTTTGAAC